ATAAGAGATGTCATTTATAGTATATCTGTTTCTATCTATATAGATATGGAAAGTTAAGGAATCATCATATAATAATCGATAAATTGCAATAGAAAAGAAAAAGGGGAGGTTTGTGATGATTTTGAAATCTTTTCTACTGGGTAATCCATTATCCTTATGCATGAAGATAATAAATTCGGTCGTTGTGGTCGGGCTCTATTATGGATTTATGACCACATTCTCCATAGGGCCCTCTTATCTCTTCCTTCTCCGAGCTCGGGTTATGGAAGAAGGAACCGAGAAGGAGGTATCAGCAACAACTGGTTTTATTGCGGGACAGCTCATGATGTTCATATCGATCTATTATGCGCCTCTGCATCTAGCATTGGGTAGACCTCATACAATAACTGTCCTAGTTCTACCGTATCTTTTGTTTCATTTCTTCTGGAACAATCATAAAAACTTTTTTGATTATGGATCTACTACCAGAAATTCAATGCGTAATCTCAGCATTCAATGTGTATTCCTGAATAATCTAATTTTTCAATTATTCAACCATTTCATTTTACCAAGTTCCACGTTAGCCAGATTAGTCAACATTTATATGTTTCGATGCAACAACAAGATTTTATTTTTAACAAGTAGTTTTGTTGGTTGGTTAATTGGTCACATTTTATTCATGAAATGGGTTGGATTGGTATTATTCTGGATACGGCAAAATCATTCTATTCGATCTAATAAGTATCTTGTGTCAGAATTGAGAAATTCTATGGCTCGAATCTTTAGCATTCTCTTATTTATCACCTGTGTTTACTATTTAGGCAGAATGCCGTCGCCTATTGTCACTAAGAAACTGAAAGAGAAAGAAACCTCAGAAACGGAAGAAAGCGATGTAGAAACAACTTACGAAATGAAGGAGACTGAACAGGAACAAGAGGGATCCACCGAAGAAAACCTTTGTTCGGAAGAAAAGGAGGGTCTGGACAAAATAGATGAAACGGAAGAGATCCGAGTTAATGGAAAGGAAAAAACAAAGGATGAATTTCACTTGAAAGAGGCACGCTATCAAGATAGCCCAGTTTACGAAGATTCTGATCTGGAGACCCATCAAGAAAATTGGGAATTGGGAAGACTGAAAGAAGAGAAAAAGAAAATAATGAATATGAATAAAAAGATTGACACATAATAAAAATACAAGAATAAATAAGATGAGATTCGTCCACCTCCCATATATTTTATTCCTTCGCCCATAAAGAAACTTGCAATACCAATCCCATTTAGAATTCCATCAATTATATATTTATCAAAAAACTGAGTTAGCTCGGCTAACCCTCTTATACTCATGGTGAAAATCCCAGTATAAAAAATATCTATATAACCACGATTATATGACCAATTGTATATCATACCTTTTATTTTATCCAGAATAATTCTTTTAGGACCTCTTTTGAAAAAGAAATTAATTAAGCCCAAATTTTTGAAAGATGAATAAATAGATCCATAAAAAATAGATGCTATAAATAGTCCGAAAAGAGCTATACTTACTGAAAAAAAAGCATTTGAAAAAAATCCATACCAATCCTCAGAAGAATTAAATTTCTGATGAAAAAGGGTTGTCGATGGAGTTAACCATTTCGATAATAGATCCAAATCTATTACTCCTCCGTTAAAAGAAATTCCTATTGATCCAATGAACAAAGTGAATAATACTAATATAAGGAGAGGAAATAACATAGTATTGCTCGATTCGTGAGGATACATATAAGTGTATCTATTTATAAAGTAAGTACTAAAGTCTCGTATCTTACTTCTTACATTCTCGTCAATTTTAGATATATTTTTTGAAAAAAAACAAACCTTATTCTTATTCATTTTTGAAAAAAATAAATTACTATTGACTTTTTTAAGTGTCCCTTTTCCCCATAGAGATATTGAATAAAACGAGCTCTTTTTTGTACTACTAAGACTACTATAATCTTGAAAATGAATGCGCAAATACCCATCAAAGGTAAGTAAATACATCCTAAACATATAAAATGCGGTTAATCCTGTTGTGAACCAAGCTATTAGTGCGAAAATTGGTGAGTACAACCAACTATCGTGAAGAATTTCATCTTTGGACCAAAAACAAGCAAGAGGCGGAATACCACAAAGAGAAAGTGTACCTAAAAAAAAAGTAATTTTTGTAATTGGAACATATTTTGTTAAACCTCCCATAAGAACCATATTCTGACTTTTCTCTGGTGAATATCCAACAATAGGTTCCATTGAATGAATAATAGATCCGGATCCCAAAAATAATAAAGCTTTAGAATAGGCATGGGTGATCAAATGAAATAAAGCAGCTCGATAAGAACCTATGCCTAGAGCTAACATAATATAACCCAATTGAGACATTGTAGAATAAGCTAAACTTCTTTTAATGTCTCTTTGGGCAAGAGCTAAAGTAGCTCCTAAAAGTACTGTTATTATACCTACTAAACAAATGAGATTCATTATGTAAGGTATAACTATGAAAAGAGGAAGAAGCCGAGCTACAAGAAAAATCCCTGCTGCTACCATAGTAGCAGCGTGTATAAGAGCCGAAATAGGAGTGGGGCCTTCCATGGCATCAGGTAACCATACGTGAAGGGGGAATTGTGCGGATTTAGCAACTGCACCGACAAATAATAAAAAGGCGCATAAAGTAGCAAATAAAGAATTGACCCCATTATTATAGATCAAGGTATTCACTATTTGGAACAAATCCCGAAATTCGAAACTACCAGTTATCCAATAAAATCCTAAGGTCCCTAATAATAAACCAAAATCTCCTATACGATTAGTTACAAAAGCTTTTTGACAAGCACTTGCTGCAACGGGTCGTGTGAACCAAAAACCTATCAATAAATACGAACACATTCCCACTAGTTCCCAAAAAATATAAATTTGTATCAAATTGGAACTAGTAACTAATCCCAACATTGAAGCATTGGAAAAACTCATATGAGCAAAAAATCTCAAATATCCTTGGTCATGAGACATATAATTGTCACTATAAATAAAAACCAGGATTCCAACAGTAGTAATTAGTATTGACATAATAGAAGTAAGTGGATCGATCAAGTGTCCGAACTCTAATAAAAAATCATTATTGATGGTCCAAGACCATAGATATTGATAGGTCAAACTTCCATTTATTTGCTGAATAGACAGATTAGCTGAAAACCACATAGCTATACTTAGTAGTAAAACACTTAGGAAAGCCCACATACGACGAAGATCTTTTGTTGTTGTCGGAATAAGTAGAAGTCCAAATCCTATTGACATAGTAACTGGGAGCGGAAAAAGGGGTATTATCCATGCATATTTATATTCCATAAGAAACCAAATTGTTCTTTTTTCTTATAATTGTTTCCAATTCACCAATTCTGATCTCTTTCGAAAAGAACAAAACAATAAGAAAAAAATATGAAAAAGATCAAATACAAAAATACAAATATTGGAATTCTGACTTTTTGTTTTATTAAATATTTGAAATAAAAGTTGCAATAGGTTGATCATATATCAAATAATATGACCAAATAATTAGTCAAGTTTATTACTTAGTAATTAATTAACTTAAAACTCTAGAAAATCTAGAAAAGAAAGATATTTTTGAAATAATATGACATCATATGAGATTTTGAATAATTGGATTTTCCCTTTACATTATATTCTAATTATGTAAAATTATGTAATTTATAGATATATGATATATTTTTATATTTCTATTAAAGTTCAGTTACAGATTTCTTTATCTCTTTCTATTTTTATATTTTTCTTTCTTTTTTTTATTGTATAATCTTTATATAGAATCTTTTCTTTTATATACTCTATTTTTATATACTATATATTATATACTATATACTATATATTTACTATATATTTTATATTTTTTTTATATACTATTTACTATTTAGATAAATTAGATAAATATTTTTTATTACTATTCTTATTAATATTAAATATGAATATTTGCAATATCGTATATATCGTATATATATATACGATATATGACTATAATGTTTTAATAATAATATATTATATTAATAATAATAGAAATTAAATAATATGAACTAGTAAAATTCAATTACTTTTTTTGTATATTTTTTTTGTATATATTTGTATATATTCTTTTATAAAACAATAAATATAAAATACGTATGCAATTATTACATTATGCAAATATCAGAATGAAGATAGACAATTGAAATCTATTTGTCTATGAAAATAGAATCATTTTAGAATATTTTTATTTTCTTATTTCTTTTCTTTTATTCTTTTTTTTTTATTTGTATGTTATGATATTATTGAGGAAATTTTGAAATTTCTGGAATTAAGTATAGATAATGACTAAGAAAAAGTAATTTATTTTAAACAAAATATGTCTTTCACATACAACGATAAAAAGGAGTCACCTACCTTTTGAATGGCAGTTCCAAAAAAACGTACTTCTATGTCAAAAAAGCATATTCGTAGAAATCTTTGGAAAAAAAAAGTATCTTTAGAGGCAGTAAAAGCTTTTTCTTTAGCTAAATCTATTTCCACCGGACAGTCAAAAAGTTTTTTTGTGCGACAAAAAAAAGTCTTGGAAAAATATTAATTGACATGTTTCAAAGAACTTCCAAATTTACATTTTTGAATTGGAAGACAAACGATTCAATTTTACTAATGTATTGTATTTGTATTTCACTTCTCCTTATTAGTTAGAGCTAGGTAATATAAAAAATAAGAATCTTTCTTTCTACTTGATTCAAAGTACTCAGTATTGTGTATTTTATTTTTTTTATCATTTTTTTTTCTATTTTTTTGAGATGATTTTTTCTTTGTCTATCGTAATTGTGCTTTTAAAAATAGAAAAGCACAATTACGATAGACAAAGAAAAATATGAATATTTCATTATACTTTATACTAAGGTGTTGGGTCTAAAAATCGTTATTAGAAAAAAAATTATGAATTTTATACCCCGACTGAGAACGAAGCTTTTGAGTTATGACTGTTCTGGATAAACAAGAGCTAGATTTCTAGTACGGAAAAGTTGATTATTAAAACTGAACTTACGAAGATGAAGATACTAATTAAGTATTATTGATATTGAACATTTCCATATGAATGTAAATGCATCTTTATTCATTGTTTCCTAATTTATATTGAATATAGACAATTCAACATGAATTTCCTATTATTATTTAAGGTAAGCCGCCATGGTGAAATTGGTAGACACGCTGCTCTTAGGAAGCAGTGCTAGAGCATCTCGGTTCGAGTCCGAGTGGCGGCATAAATAATTATTAATATTAATAATATAGACACAATAGATCTAATAGAATCTAAGATATTTAAAATATTAGATTTTATTTAATCCTCTCCCCAATTTCAATTATTTAAAATTATTTAAAAGGGACTCTTCTTTATGATATTTGCAACCTTAGAACATATATTAACTCATATTTCCTTTTCGATCATATCAATTGTGATTCTAATTCATTTGATGAACTTATTAGTTGACGAAATTGAAGGATTACGCAATTCGTCAGAAAAAGGGATGATAGCTACTTTTTTCTCTATAACAGGGTTTTTAGTTATTCGTTGGATTTCTTCGGAACATTTTCCCTTAAGTAATTTATACGAATCATTAATCTTCCTTTCATGGAGTTTATCCATTATTCATATGATTCCGTATCTTGGGAATCATAAAAATGATTTAAGCGCAATAACTGCACCAAGTGCCATTTTTACCCAAGGTTTCGCCACGTCAGGTCTTTCAAATGAAATGCATCAACCCGCAATATTAGTACCTGCTCTACAATCTCAGTGGTTAATGATGCATGTCAGTATGATGCTATTGAGCTATGCAGCTCTTTTATGCGGATCGTTATTATCAATTGCTCTTATAGTGATTACATTTCAAAAAAAAATCGATTTTTTCAAGAATTTTTTAAGTTTAAGGAAGTCGTTTTTCTTTGGTAATATGGAATATTTGAACGAAAAAGGAAGTATATTAAAAAAGACTTTTTTCCTCTCTGTTCAAAATTTTTACAAATATCAATTAATTCAGCGTTTAGATTATTGGAGTTATCGTGTCATTAGTTTAGGGTTTACCTTTTTAACCATAGGCATTCTTTCTGGAGCAGTATGGGCTAATGAAGCATGGGGTTCTTATTGGAATTGGGACCCTAAGGAAACTTGGGCATTTATTACTTGGACCATATTTGCAATTTATTTACATACTAGAACAAATTCAAAATTGCAAGATCAAGGCACGAATTCGGCATTTGTAGCTTCTATAGGATTTCTTCTAATTTGGATATGCTATTTTGGGATCAATCTATTAGGAATCGGGTTCCATAGTTATGGTTCATTCCAATTAATATCTAATTGAATAAAATAAACTACATGAAGAATACATAAAAAAATCGTCTGATACACAATTAAATTTTGTGCGAGTTTTTGAGAACCGTTTAAATAGAGGAATTATTCAAAAGGTTCTCAAAAACTTTAGATGTATTTCATTACAATTCTAATTAATCTTTCCCTTTTTTTTTCATTGTACAACGAAGAATCGTGAAAATATGAAAGTCAAAGAATTCTAAGACTTTCTTTCCAATTAATGAATTTGATTTCATTTATTATTGAATCTAAAAAAATAATTAGTATCTATAAAAATAATTAGATACTAGAACTTGTACCTTGTCAACCGATAACGGGAGAACGAAATCAGGATAAATACCAATTCCTATTACAGGTAAAAAGATACATATCGAAACAAAAAGCTCTCGTGGTCCAGAATCAAAAAAATTCGAGTTTGGAATATTGAATAGCTTGTATCCATAGAAAATCTGACGTAACATAGATAATAAAAAAATAGGAGTTATTATCATTCCAATTGCCATTACAAAAGTAATTAACATTTTTGGCATGAAAAGATATTTTGGGCTGGTAATTATTCCAAAAAAGACTAAGAATTCTGCAACAAAACCACTCATTCCTGGCAATGCAAGAGAAGCCATCGAGAAACTACTAAACATGGTAAATATTTTTGGCATTGGGATAGATATCCCCCCCATCTCTTCGAGATAAACAAAACGTATTCTATCACAACTTGTTCCTGCTAAGAAAAAAAGTGCAGCACCAATCAATCCATGAGATATTATTTGTAAAATGGCTCCATTAAGTCCCATGCCAGTTATAGAACCAATTCCTATAATTATGAAACCCATGTGAGATACGGAAGAATAGGCAATACGTTTTTTTAAATTGCGTTGACTGAGAGAGATTGAAGCTGCATAAATGATTTGTATTATTCCTACTATCACCAACCAGGGAGATAATTTAGAATGAGCGTGAGCTAATAATTCCATATTGATCCGAATCAATCCATATGCTCCCATCTTTAATAAGATTCCAGCTAAAAGCATACATGTACTGTAATGTGCTTCCCCGTGGGTATCAGGTAACCATGTATGTAGGGGTATCATCGGCGATTTGACAGCATAAGCAATAAGAAAACCAAAATAGAGTATTATTTCCAATGCTGCAGGATACGATTGATTAGCTAATTTTTCTAAATCTAATGTTGGTTCATTGGAACCATATAAACCCATACCTAGAACTCCTATTAAGAGAAAAATGGAACCTCCGGCAGTGCACAAAATAAACTTTGTAGCCGAGTACAAGCGTTTTTTTCCTCCCCACATGGATAAAAGTAAGTAAACAGGAATTAATTCTAATTCCCACATGATGAAAAAAAGTAAAAGGTCTCGAGAAGAAAATGATCCTATTTGGCCACTATACATTGCTAACATCAAGAAATAGAAAAATCGCGGATTTCGAGTAACTGGCCAAGCTGCTAAAGTAGCTAAAGTAGTGATAAATCCTGTCAGTAAAATGGGTCCTATGGAAAGTCCATCGGTTCCCAGTCTCCAGTGAAAATCAAAAAGATTGATCCAATTAAAATCCTCCTTCAATTGGGTTAATGGATCGTCCAATTGAAAATGATAACAAAATACATAGGTCATTAGAAGGAGCTCTAGTATACATATACATAGAGTATACCACCTATACGCCTTATTTCCCCTATGAGGGAAAAAGAAAATTGAAGAACCCGCAAATATGGGCAAAACAAGAAGTATTGTTAACCAAGGAAAATAACTCGTGATAAAGACAAGATAAAATTAGACCAGAAAACCCCGTGCTCGGGAGAAGAATAATATATTTTCTTTTCTCGAGTACGGGCTTTTGTCGGTAAAGAGGAATCAAATGATTCAAGTGGAGTTTTTTGTCACATATCAATAAGAAAGACCCATGCTGCGAGTTGTTTCATGCCATAAATAAACACGGACACTCAAAAAATCCGTTGGACAAGCGGATTCACATCTTTTACAACCTACACAATCTTCGGTTCTTGGCGCAGAAGCGATTTGCTTAGCTTTACATCCGTCCCAAGGTATCATTTCCAATACATCCGTGGGGCAAGCTCGAACACATTGGGTACATCCTATACATGTATCATAAATCTTTACTGAATGTGACATTGGATCTATAAATTCCAGTTTTGAGCACAAAAGATTTTCGATCTGGTAAAAGAAAATAAGAAAATTAAATAAATCATATATTTTATATTGTAGACACCAGACGAATCAATGATTTATCAAAATTTGAAGAATCAATAGATTTTCTAATCTGTTTATGAGAAAGAGCCAAGATACTTTGATTTTCATTTCAATAACCATGAAATATGAGTTTACGAATTCAATTCATGTTAAATTTACTATCTTTCTATATGTATATATTCATATACATATAGAAAGATAAATATAGAAAAATATAGAAAGATTTTAGTATATAGAAATAGAATTAAGGTGATATATTATATATCAGATGAATACGTTTGTTATTAGGTTAGTGATAGAATAGGTTAGTAACTATAAATCATAAATTTATATGAAAAAAGAGAAGAAAGAAAATAAATAATAAATAAGAAAATAATAATAAGAAAATATTATATTCTATTTAATTTTAATTAAATTATCTTACTATTCTAATTCTATTAGATTCTATATTAGAATATTCAGAATATTCTAAAAGTCTTATGTTTTGATTTATATGTGAAAATAGAATAATTATGACTAATTATTCAGCAAATTTGATTGATTGATACGAGTTGATTTTCTGTTACGATGGATCGACGAAACAATAGCTAGTCCAATAGCTGCTTCAGCAGCCGCAATGGCTATAACAAAGATTGAGAAAATTTCTCCTTTTAATTGCCGACTATCAAATATATCGGAAAATGCGACGAGATTTATATTCACCGAATTCAGTATAAGCTCAAGACACATAAGTGCTCTAACCATGCTTCGGCTTGTGATCAGTCCATAGATACCGATAGAAAATAAATAAACACTTAGAAAAAGTACATGTTCTAACATCATTGATAAAGTCCTCATCTATCTCGATTCATTTCAATATGAACGAACAAAAATTAAACCGATTCAGTTGACTAGAATAGAAGAATGACAGAACAAAAGAATATATTCACAGTAGATTTCAATAAAATAGATTAAATCCATATTTCATTTTTTAATAAAAAAAAAGAAGTTCTTATTATATTAGATTATTGACGAGCCATAGTAATTGCACCTATCAAAGAAACTAAAAGAATTATAGAAATGAGTTCAAAAGGAAGATAAAAATCTGTGGATAAATGAATCCCAATTTGTTGAACGTTACTTATTAAGTCCTGTTCTATAATCTGATTTGATCTTGTAGTCCGAAAAATTCCGGACCATGACGTATCTGGGATAGTAGTCATTAATGAAAAAAAAATACTTGTACAAACCAGTGAAGTGATCCTATCTCCAACGGTCCACAAATAGGAATCATTGGAATATTCTGAACCGTTCATGAACATCACAGCAAATATGATTAATACATTTATGGCTCCCACATAAATAAGGAACTGCGCGGCAGCTACAAAATAGGAATTCAATAAAATATAGAATAAGGATATACAAACAAGAACCAATCCCAATGAAAAGGCAGAATCGATGGGATTGGTAAGTAATACTACTCCCAGACCTCCTAATATAAGAACTGATCCCAGAAATACTACAAGAATATCATGCATTGATCCAGGTAAATCCATTATGAAATAAAAAATAAATAAATAAGTCGAAATATTTCATGACCTTACTAAGGGTCCAGGAAAGGAACTATTTTTTTATATGATACCTTCCTAATTGAATGAAAAAAAAATGAATATCATTAGATAGATAAAATAAAGTTATTTGGCTAATCCTACTTACTTTATTCCAAGCCAAATCTTAGTAATTGGTAATCGTTCTTGAACCAAGCAAGGGGTTTTTATTTTTTAATTTGATTTGTTGAATCCATAACTGTTTGAATTGTGTAATCTCCAATTATTGAGATTGGTAACCGACCTAAAGAAATTTGATTATAATTCAATTCGTGACGATCATAAGTGGAAAGCTCATATTCTTCAGTCATCGATAAACAGTTTGTTGGACAATACTCGACACAGTTACCGCAAAATATACAGACACCAAAATCAATACTATAATGAAGCAATTGTTTTTTCTTAATATATTTTTCAAATTTCCAATCAACAATGGGAAGGTCTATTGGACATACGCGAACACATACTTCACAAGCAATACATTTATCAAATTCAAAGTGGATTCGACCACGAAAACGCTCTGATGTGATTGATTTTTCATAAGGATATTGAATAGTTACAGGTAAACGATTTGTATGGGATAAGGTAATTATGAAACTTTGTCCAATGTACCTTGCGGCTCGTATTGTTTGTTTGCCATAATTCATGAACCCAGTAACCATAGGTAACATATTTTAGATATCCATGAATAAAATTTATGTTTCTTTCTCTTGGTTGAGATAAGTTATGAATATAGAATATTCATTATTGTTTTCTCTTAATTTCTTATTTTTATTTATAGTTTATAGTGAAACAAGTTGAAAAGAAGTTGTCAATAATAGATTACCTAGAGAAATAGGTAAAAGAAATTTCCATCCAAGATTTAATAATTGATCCATTCTCATCCTAGGTAAAGTCCATCTTGTTGTGATAGGAATGAACAGAAACAAATAAGCTTTAGCTAATGTAATAAAGATACTAATTGCTATTACAAAGACTCTAAACATTTTATTTATTCCGAAAAGTTCAGTAAGAGATATGTACGGAATAGAAAAATCCCACCCACCTAAGTAAAGAACTGTTACAAATAATGACGAAACTAATAGATTTAGGTAAGAAGCAAGATAAAAGAACCCGTATTTTATACCTGAATATTCGGTTTGATAACCTGCTACTAATTCCTCCTCTGCTTCTGGTAAATCAAAAGGTAATCTTTCACATTCTGCTAGAGAAGACATTATAAAAACTAGAAACCCTATGGGCTGACGCCACAGATTCCATCCCCCAAAACCATATTTGGACTGTGCCTCAATTATATCAACTGTACTTGAACTGTTAGATAATTATAGTCGATGATAGCATCACTGCTCCCATCGCTATTCCAAAACCGTACATGAAACCTAAGCTTCATACGGCTCCTCTATGGCCACAAAGAAATGTAAGGTAAGGACTAGTTTAGCATTATAGCTCTCCTTGGACCTTAGATAAATACAATGTCAAGAGAATTTGGAGGTTGGAGAGTCCTCAATTCGACCAATAACATTCTGTCTGTTAGAATAAGAAAAAGCACTTCCGAATTGATCTCATCCCTTATAATGATATTATAATGAAAATAATCAAAATTTATCTTTGTTCAGCAATAACTTAATCCTTCAATCAAATACTGGTTCTATTCATAAATAGAAAGAATTGGGCATTAGTTAATTAATCATGATAAGAATTCCCATATGCCATATGCATATGTATGAAGAAAGAAATATTTTCTTATTATTTCCGTTTTATTCTTTTTTATTATATTATTGTATTGCATTCTCATTCTATTTGTCTTGTTCCTGTTCTTCTTTCTGAAAACTAAAAAAAAGGAAAGAAAATAAAGGATTAATTCGTTCTTGATAGTCATTTATTTAATCAGCAAATAGTAGTATACTCTAGATCGGAATCGTGGGGAAGTACTGCTTGATCATTTCTACCAACTTCAAGCCCTTATTATGATTCGTTTTATGCAAAGTTTTATGCAAAAATCCCTTTTTTTAATACCTTACATTATTTCCATTACTCATCCTTTGCGTACTTTGGTGTTCCTAACTGCCCACTTCTTTTTAATTGATCCCCAGTATAGTTAGAAATACAGTTGATCCTTTGCATCCGCTTCAAGATATGACGACTAAGAAAATAATCTCAATCTTGGGGTAAACAACTTATGTTTACTTCAATTTTATTCTTGTACCTAGGGAATGAGATTTTTATTGTTTTACTGCAAATTGAGGAGCAGTTTTGTTTCACTCATATAACTATCTGGTTTAACTCATCGAACTGAAATGTTAAAAAAAAAAATATTTTTTTTATTCTTTTATTTCATATTCCTATTGAAATATTGAATTATATGAATTCTATATTCTATTTTATTGTATTTAAATTCATTTTTTATCTCTTTTCTAGAAAAGAGATAAAAAAATTCATGTTCCAACGAATCACACGTAGAGATATTGCTAACACACATAGAGTTAATGGTATTTCATAACTAATCGATTGAGCTGTAGCTCGTAGACCACCTGAAAAGGAATACTTATTATTTGATCCATATCCTGACATAAGAAGACCAATGGGGACAATACTTGAAAAGGCAATCCATAAAAAAACACCTATACTGAGATCTGCTAAAACAAGGTGATATCCAAAAGGAATTACTAAATAACTTAGTAGAATTGATATAAAACCTATAGAAGGTCCGACCCTAAATAAACGAATATTACCTCTAGATGGAAGAAGATCCTCCTTCAAAAATAGTTTGGTCCCATCCGCTAAAGCTTGAAGAATTCCTAAAGGGCCGGCATATTCAGGTCCAATACGTTGTTGTATTGCTGCAGATATTTTTCTTTCTAACCAAACAATGACTAAGACTCCCATTGTGATTCCTAAGACAAGGGTTAAAATGGGGACAAAAATCCATATTAATCCATAGACTTCTTTTAAGGATTCTAATCTATAAAAAGAATTAAGAGTTTGTACTTCTGTCGTATCAATTATCATTTCAACGATCAACTTCTCCCATAATGATATCTATACTACCTAGTATCGTCATGATATCAGCCAATTTCATTCTTTTAACTAGCTGGGGAAGAATTTGCAAATTGATGAAACCGGGTGGACGAATTTTCCATCTCCAGGGGAAAACACTATTATCTCCTATTAAATAAATTCCTAATTCTCCTTTTGGGGCCTCTACCCTTACATAAAGTTCTTGTTTTAACAATTCAAAATTGGGTGAAAGTTTTTTAGTAATAAATCTATATTCAAAATTATTCCATTCGGAATTCTTTGTCCTATGAAAACGCCGGTTTTCTAAATTCTCATAAGGTCCTCCAGGAATTCCTTCTAGAGCCTGTTGAATGATTTTTATGGATTCTTGCATTTCACCGATTCTTACTAAATAACGAGCTAATGTATCGCCTTCTTTTTGCCATTTGACTTCCCAATCAAATTTATTGTAACACTCATAGCGATCAACTTTACGAAGATCCCATTGGATTCCAGAAGCTCGTAACATTGGTCCTGATAAACCCCAATTTATTGTCTCCTCCCCACCAATAATGCCCACTCCTTCAACTCGTTCCAAAAAAATGGGATTTCGCGTAATGAGTTTTTGATACTCAACAACTTCTGTTAAAAAATAATCACAGAAATCAAAACATTTATCTATCCAGCCATAAGGTAAATCCACAGCTACTCCTCCGATACGGAAATAATTATGCATCATCCGCATACCTGTGGCGGCTTCAAATAGATCATATATTAATTCCCTCTCTCTTAAAATATAGAAAAAGGGAGTCTGTGCACCGATATCGGCCATAAAAGGGCCAAGCCATAATAAATGGGAGGCTATACGGCTCAGCTCCAGCATAATAACTCTGATATAACTGGCCCTTTTAGGCACTTGAACACTTTCCAATCGTTCTGGTGCATTTACTGTTATTGCTTCTGTGAACATAGTAGCTAAATAATCCCAACGTGTTACATAAGGTAAATATTGTATAATTGTTCGGTTCTCCGCTATTTTTTCCATCCCTCTGTGTAAATAGCCTAATATAGGTTCACAGTCAATAACATCTTCACCATCCAGAGTAACGATCAGCCGAAGAACACCATGCATTGATGGGTGGTGAGGGCCCATATTAACTATTATAAAATTTTTTCTTGTAACCGGTACAGTCATATTTTTTTCCTTAATTCATTATTTCATGAATTTCTTAAAATGTAAAATATAAAAAAAATAATAACTGAACTAATAAAAAAATAATTAAAAAAGAACAAGGATAATAATAAGAAAATAATAAGAAACTCAAAGAAGAAATTAAAAATTAATTAACGAGTTTTTGGTTCCCGAATATCTAACTGATCCATTAATTTCTTATAACGCACTTTATTTTTCTTTGACAAATAAGTCAATAATCGTTGACGTTTTCCCAGAATTATTCGTAGACCTCTTTGCGATAAAAAATCTCTTTTGTGCAATTCTAAATGTGAAGTAAGTCTCCGTATCTTACTGGTGAAATGGAATACTTGAAATTCAACAGACCCACTATTTTCTTCTTTTTCTTCTTGTGTAATAACTGAGATGAATGAATTTTTGACCATAAATTTAAATTTCTATCTTTCTTTTCTGTGAATTTTACCAATCAGGAAAAATAATAATATTTATTATGCCAGTTATTTTCATCTAGTATACATCAAAATTGGATTTCATTCATATACTACTTTGGTTTTTTATTTATGTGGTTTATGTTTTGTATATTTGATCCAAATATACAAAACATATATGTATTCACGAAAGAGAACACTTTCTTTTTTTTACTTAAAAGGATCCCGCTCTTACTAGTGAAAATTGATACACTATGAAATCAGCATCATGTATTAGAATATTACACAGTGTATATGTTTCGGCTTTCATCTACCGAATATGTTACACGATATGTAGGAAATCCACTATAAATTTTTTTCATTTTTAATTGGAATTGAATTCATTCTGAATTGTGAATACATATGTATTCTTGACATACTGAAACGACTGCTGTTATTGGTATCAAACCAATAGCGATTCATACAAGCTACATCTTCTAATCGATAATTGGGCCAAAGAAAAAATTTTAATTTAATGAAATTTTTTCTATCTGTATTAATATGTTTGTCCTCATTCAAAAATCGACCACAGTTTCTTATTTTGTTTTCATTGCAAAATCTTGGATTTCTATCCACAACATTAAAATTCTGGGAATTGAAACAAATTCGAATTCGAAATTCTCTACGACGTCTGGGAGATAGAATATTTTCAGGAACAAGTAAATCATAATGATTTTTGTCTCTGTCTCCACTCAAAAATATGTTGCTGTGTCGTGCAATGGGTTTTTCAAACCCCCTTTTCTCAATATATCTTTTTTTTGTGTATTTTTTATTTGTTTGGTGCTTCTTATTATCAACCAATGAAATATCCATAGTTTGATATATAATAGATTTTTCGTCCCTTCGTATAGATAGACAAATTGGTTCGATAAGAAATATTCCCTTTCTTATTAATTCTGCAAGAACTAGGTCCTTTTGAATCAGCATTTCGTCTAGATCTATTTCACCTCTTTGAATCGAAGATATAGCAATTTCCTTTGGATTTATCAGTCTAAGTAGGAAACAATATACCCTGATATTTTTCATTATTTTATTATTTAAGGGATCAGCCCATCTTAGTTGAAAAAGTAAATATTTTTTCAAAAAGAAATCTAGTTCCATTTCATTCTTGTTCTTATATTGATATTGTTTTTTTTTTATTTCTAATCTTGCGTAATCTTCTTCAACATCTTTTTTATTTTTTTGTTTTAGTAGATTCCATACAAGATTTATTTGGACCTGTTGTTCGTTTTCTTCCTGCTTGAAATTTCCTAATTCAAGATCTTTTTTTTTATTAGATGATTTTTTTGGATTTACGTTAATGTTTTTACTTTTTTCATTTCTAGAAAAATGAAAAAAGAGTGATTTGATTGGGATGATCCAAGGTTGAATTTTATATACATCAAAAAGTAGCACCAATTCTGGGAAGAACCAATTCTCTAGATTGGATATAGTATCATGATTTGATGCGGTATCATATAACCTTTCTTTATTCATTCCCATGCAATCAAAAAAGTTTCTTTTTTGATTGCATGGTTTGATCTCTTGATAAATTGTAGGATAAAAAAGATCTTTTTTTTCCATTTTTTTTAAATTCTTAATTTCAGTCTTAGTATTTTTATGAATCTTGAAGCCAATATGTATATCGGTCCAGATATCAATATTATTTCTAAAACAAAGATGAAGAATTCTACAATCAAAATATTTTCTATCCAAATTTCTATTCCTATCATTTGTATTCCTATCAATAAGATATCCTTTTTCTAGATAATCATTACTAGGTATACTTATTAATACATAAAATGATTCAGGTTTCGATGTATTGAAATGATATGTAATTTCTTGGTCCCCATTTCTTTCTAATGTTGATTCATAAATGTATAAATTAGGGAGCCATATGTATTTATATGATAAAAGATCATATCTGTAATGTTTTTTCCATTTGTCTTTTTGACTCATAAATAAAATTGCTGCATAGTCATTTTTATTCTTTTTATTCATGGAATAAATAAATTGGTATTTTTTATATAAATCCAATTGGTTTAATTCCTTATTTTGAATCATACAATGTTTATTTATTCTATTTCGTAATTCTTTAGGTACTAATTGAGACCTTTTTTTTTTATATAAATCGTATTGATAATGACCTTTTAACCAGTTTTTCCATTCGTTCATTCCATACGTATGAATTTTATTATGTCTTGATTTGGAATTAAATATTCCATGTATCATACAATAGTCTTTTAAATTATCCTTAAAAAAAGGATAGCTCCCTTCATATTGAAGTACAGGTCTCAAATGATACTTATTAAGTAATTTGTTTTGTGATATTTTGTAAAAAACATATGCTTGGGACAGGGAAGAGAAGTTCCAATAAGTATTGGAATTTTGATTGATATTCTTAGTATTATCAGTATTTGAAAACAATTTTTTTATAGTCAAAATAAAATTCATTGTATTTTGATTTGTTTCATCAATTCTTTCTTGTTCTTGATTTATTTCATTGTTGTAAATGGATTTATTAAAGATCTTTTTTGTTGATTCAAAAAAAAGTTGTGCATTGGTCTTAGAAACGGTAATGGTACATAGCAAAATATCTATGTATATTTTTTCAATGAATGATTTTATAAAGTAGTGTGATTTACGCATTAATCGGATATTTTTCCTTTTTAATATTTTCCAAATATGTTTCTGTGATCCCGATCTTTTATTATCATAAATTAGTTCTTTTTTTTTCTTGTCTTTTGCGGTTCGTTCAATTTGATTCCTTATTTTGATTGTCTTATCAGAAAGATCTTTCATTCTTCTTTCTATTAGTGAATGATTTAACCAATTCATCGTTCGATTTAGAACGGACGATTCACGAAGAATCTTATTATTTCTTTTTAAATCTTTTTTGTTTTCGTTTGGTTCATATACTTTTTCTTTCCTTAATTCAAATAATAAATTTGGATTTACTTTCTCCAGTTTTTTCATTATTAGCTTGATAACTCGAACTATTTCGATGACTCCTTTTGTTTTTTCTTTTCTAACTTTTAGAAAGGTTTTTCTTTTTTTATTTAAATATTTTAGAACTTGTAAAAATTCCTTTTTCACCTTTTTTTTTATTTTTTGGAGTTCTTTATAAATAGGTTCAAAAAAAAAAGGTCGTTTTCGGGGAGAACCAAAGGGAAGTTCCGCTTCCATTCCCCAGACTGTTAAAAAACAAAAATTTGTTTTTTTCTCTTTTTTTTTCATTAGATCTCTATGATGAGATCGTGCCTTAGATTTTCTCCAAGGTTTTAGACAGAAAGGATATAGAATCTTTATCTGAATACCATCTATTAACCAATCTTGGGGAAACTCTTTTTCTGATAATTGAACACCATTATAGGTGCATTTAATATGCATTTCTCTATTCCATTCCTTAAAATCCTCGTCCCACTCGGGAACTTGGAATAATAACATACGGAAAATATTTTTGGCTATTATCAATGAAGGTAATATAATGTTTTTTCTAAGAAAAGATTGGGTTACTAATATCAAGCTTCTTATTACTTGAGTAAATATAAAGGTATCCCAAGCTTCTGATATTTCTATTTGTTCACTTTTATATATTTTTTCCTCTTTCTCCTTTTCTTTTTTTGTATCTTCATTTTCAAAATAGGAAATTTTTAGTTCTGATTCTTGTTCTCTGCCCATCCAATTCCTAAAAATGAGATTCTTCATTTCGTTGATATCAAAAAACGAAAAAAAAGATGTTTTGTCTAGACGATCCAAAAAAAGTGGGGAATGTACATTTACTTGAAAGAGGTTCCAAATAACTGTTTTACGTCTTTGAGCGCGCATAGATCCTTTGATTATATTGCGGCGAAAATCCGATTGTTTTGAGTAACGTATCAAAGACACCTCTTCCTCTTCCATTTGATCATCATTTTTATCAGTGTTACTAATATTCTGAATACTATAAAAAAAATTGGTATTCTGATCATTATCGTTAGAAATTATCACACGTCTGGCTCTTCTTGAATGAATCGCAAAATCTTCTTCCTCCAATGCTTCTTCATTTTCTTCTTCCTCTTCTTCTAACAAATTCTCGGTTAATTTGTATGACCATCGAGAAACCTTTTTACTGAGTTCTTCTATTCTAATTCCAACAGATTCCTTTTTCAGTTTTTTTTGATCTTTTGTATGTGTTGTAATTACATAAAATACAAATTGCAAATATTTTGCTTGACTTTCTGAATCAATTCCTTTTTCTTCTGTAGAATTCAAAAATGATTGAGGGTAAAGTTTTACGGAATCATTAAGAAGAAGTAGATCATGAATCTTATTTATAAAAAAAAATTCTACTAAATCTTCTGTATCTGTATAAGTATTTATGATTGCGCGTGAATAAAATTTTTTTCTCATTCCTCGATATGGTCCGTTGAAAAAAGGATCATATGCTTTTGGCAAGCATTTTTTTTTTTTTTCATCATCACATAATATGGTTCTTTTTTCAAGCATATCCAGACTAGGGGATCCCTCATTTTTTTCTATAATTTTGATTCGGCTTCTCAATTCATTGTTCAAATTGCGCTTTTTTTTTTCATTAGTATAAATCCAAGAATCATAAAGATCTTCGTCATATAGTTTTTCTATTATGTACAAAGAAATTCTTCGTTCTAGCATTTCCGAAAAAGTTGATAAACTGGGCGGATATGTAAAGGATATTTTTTGTTTCCCATCACTTGTACATGTAAAAAAAAAAAATTGTGACATTTCCTTGCGTAAAGCATTTTCTAATTTAGAATTTTTTATATATCGTAATGGACGATTCCATCGTTTATAATCGAAAAGAAAAGAGACAATCTTTTTATTCATATTCATTATTTTCTTTTTCTCTTCTTTCAGTCTTCCCAATTCCCAATTTTCTTGATGGGTCTCCAGATCAGAATCTTCGTAAACTGGGCTATCTTGATAGCGTGCCTCTTTCAAGTGAAATTCATCCTTTGTTTTTTCCTTTCCATTAACTCGGATCTCTTCCGTTTCATCTATTTTGTCCAGACCCTCCTTTTCTTCCGAACAAAGGTTTTCTTCGGTGGATCCCTCTTGTTCCTGTTCAGTCTCCTTCATTTCGTAAGTTGTTTCTACATCGCTTTCTTCCGTTTCTGAGGTTTCTTTCTCTTTCAGTTTCTTAGTGACAAT